GGTTGGTTTGTGGTGGTTTGGTCGACTTGTTAAAGGTATTAATGTTTTGTATTTTTATTTTGTTTTTTTATATTTGTTTTTAACGTTAAATATCAATATGAAATATGGTGGTGTTATATGGGTGTTTGTTTAAAGGGATGGTTTGTTCTATATCTTGCAAATTTCGTTGGTTTGTTATGTTGTTGTTGTTTAAACAATCAATATAAATCACGATAAAAAGTTAATGTTTGTTGGGTTGTGTATGGGTGTGAAATAGAGGATTGGTTACATACAAACAAATGAATGATGAATGGTTTGGACAATGTAGGCGTGTATTATATAAATATAGTTGTTTATTTTATTAAAATTACAAAATAAAAATGAAACGATAAAAAAAAGTGATGAAAATGGAAGTTTAGGTGACAATTCCTACAAGTTGACTGAAAAAAAAGCATGCCCGGCGACCATAACACTATTAGCTACTATATAGGTAGCTGGGGGACCCACCATGAATGGGGTTAAAGTGCATCAGTGTCAAGTTTGCGACGACCTTATCCGTAGACCATAACGATTGATACCCCTGCGGGCGTCAAGCCGTACGGTAGTCATGTGATGGACATGTCAAGAGGAAGATATCTCCTGCTACGCACTTGAAGGGCTTATTGAAGAGACCCCAAAAAGAAAACAAGTGTAGGAGGTCGGTATGCCGCGATTACGAGACAAAGGGAGGAGTATTCAGCCGACCACTTGCATCTGTGAAGAGCAATAAGGAAGGAACTGAACAAGTTATGGCCCTGAAATAGGAACCAGAGGCGCAAAAGAGCAAGTTGGGCTAGGGTGTAGGGGGAAAGTATGGCCTTGAAGCTGGTAAACGAAAGCAGAACTAACGTCGAGTAGCTCGGTTCTCGTGAGGATTACGATTAATAGATAACCAGGTCCTCTGGCTTGGGAGTACTTGAAGGCTGTTGGCGAGTATATTTACCTAGGAGGTGGGCGAAACTTATGGACTGGAGAATTCATTGGTGTACTAGGATATTCCTCGTTTACTGTAGGGGTGGTATGTACGGCCAAACACTATCGATCTCGGGCGACGCTTGTCCCATGTCGTTAGGTAGGATCACTTGGGTTTTAGGGTACTTGAAATAGGAATGTGCCTGGAGGGTTACCTGTCCGTTATGCACTGTTATGGGCTGTGATATGTGAGTTTAGTTAGGACTGGCATTACTTAGTATGTGGAATATACTGCATTAATATGATGTATGATGTGTACTAGAATAGTATGCAAAGTAATACATACCCGAAAGCCATGTAAAAAACATGGGGGGGTAGGGGGGGTAGTTGTAGTTCCTGTAGTTAAATTTCAATAACGATGGCTTTTCAGGTCGTAGATCTTGGAGAGAGTCCAGGCGGGAACTTATGATGAATTTTGTTTTATTCATAGGTCTATGTTTTGTTCTGGGGGGATTAGCTGTTGCATCCAACCCTTCTCCCTATTATGGGGTGGTAGGTCTGGTTGTGGCATCTATTGCGGGATGTGGGTGATTGGTGAGTCTGGGGGTTTCTTTTGTATCTTTGGTACTGGTGATGGTATATTTAGGGGGTATGTTGGTAGTGTTTGTTTATTCGGTTTCGCTAGCAGCTGATCCTTATCCTGAGTCTTGAGGTGATTTGCGGGTAATTGGTTATGGCTTAGGAATGGGGTTGGTTATTGCTGTGGGGGTTGCTGTGGGAGGATTTTCTGGGGTGTTTGTTGGGGGAGACACGGTTAATAATGTAGGGCTATCATGGGTTCGGTTAGATTTTAGTGGTGTAGCTATGTTTTACTCGCAGGGGGCGGGGCTGTTTTTAATTGCAGGGTGAGGCCTACTATTAACTTTGTTTGTGGTTTTAGAACTTGTGCGGGGGTTATCTCGGGGGGCAATTCGGGCAGTTTAATGGGTGGGTCAGAAAGTAGTTTAATTAAGAATGCCAGCTTTGGGAGTTGGTGGTGGAGGTTTGATTCCTTTCTTTCTGATCTTAGGTGAAACTCTAAGAAGGGGTATAATCTTCAATCTTTGGCTTACAAGACCAATGTTTTTATAAACTATTAGAGTTAGTTAGAGATTGAGTAGTTTGTTTTCTAGTGCACCTACGATGGGGAATAGGACTAGGATGATTATGAAGTAGAGGAATGAGGCTAGTTGACCAATAATAATGAATGGATGTTCAACTGGCTGGCTGCCTACTCATGTTAGGATTAATAGGTCGGTTACTAGGATTCAGAATAGGATTTGTGATAGGGGTCGGAAGGTTATTGATCGTTGTTTTGATGTGTGGAGTAGAGGGATAAGGAATAGAATTAATACGGAGGCGGCTAGAGCTAGGACTCCTCCTAGTTTGTTAGGGATTGATCGAAGGATGGCGTATGCAAATAGGAAATATCATTCTGGTTTGATATGTGGAGGTGTGGCCAGGGGGTTGGCTGGAGTAAAGTTTTCTGGGTCTCCTAGGAGGTTTGGGGAGAATAGTGCCAGAGTGGCGAGTGAAATTAGCATTAGTGCGAATCCTAGGATGTCCTTGATGGAGTAGTACGGGTGGAATGGGATTTTGTCGCAGTCTGATGGGATTCCGAGGGGGTTGTTTGATCCTGTTTCGTGTAGGAATGTTAGGTGAACTAGTGTTAAGCCTGCGATTACGAATGGGAGGAGGAAGTGTAGGGCGAAGAATCGGGTTAGTGTGGGGTTATCTACTGAAAAACCTCCTCAGGCTCATTCTACTAGGGTTTGCCCAATGTATGGAATTGCTGAGAATAGGTTAGTGATAACTGTAGCCCCTCAAAAGGACATTTGTCCTCAAGGGAGGACGTATCCGACGAAGGCTGTTGCTATTAGGGTTAGGAGTAGGATTACTCCGATGTTTCAGGTTTCTTTGTTGAGGTATGAGCCGTAATAAAATCCTCGGCCGATGTGTAGGTAGATGCAAATAAAGAATAAGGAAGCTCCGTTTGCATGTAGGTTTCGAATTAGTCATCCAAATTGGACATTTCGGCACATGTGGGCTACAGAGTTGAAAGCTAGGGAGGTGTCTGCTGTGTAATGTGCTGCTAGCAGCAGGCCTGTGATAATTTGTGTTACTAGGCAGATTCCTAGAAGAGATCCGAAGTTTCATCAAATTGAGATGTTTGATGGAGTGGGAAGGTCGATTAAAGAGTCGTTGATGATTTTTAGTAGAGGGTGGTTTTTGCGTAGATTGAGAGCCATTAGGGAGTATTGGGTTCTATATGTTGATATGAGGATGATGAAGATCGATAGGGCGAAAGATCCTAGGTAGGCTTTAATTGAGCCAGTGTGGAAGGTAGTGGCGGTTTTTGATGCTATTGTTTGCAGGTTGGCCAGTCCCTCTGGGCCGAACATTTTGGATCAGGATAGGTCGATTAGGTGGAGGGCAATATTTTGGCCGCCGCCGAGTAGTTTTGTTGTGTTAAATCGGTGGACTAGTGGGTTAAAGTAGCCTAGAGTTGATGAGAAGTCTGAGAGAGGGTTTCGTTTAGGGATGATTAGGGTTTGAGTTATTTTTGATAGTTCTAGGGCTAGAACGATTCCTAGGGCTGTTACTACGAGGGCTGTGATTTTGATATGTAGAGGTATAGTTATTGGAGGGGTTTTTGTAGGCAGGATGTACGATGTAATTAGGAATCCTGCTGTAATGCTTCCCAGTGCAAGGCGGGTAATTGGGCGAAGGATTGCTGGGTTATTTTCGTTTATTGGAGTAAGAGGTGGGATGCGGACAAAACCTGTTTGGACTATTAGGATCATTCGTATGGTGTATACTGCGGTGAAGGATGTAGCTAGTAGGGTTAGGGTTAGTGCTCAGGTGTTTAGGTAGGAAGTGTTTAGGTTTTCAATGATTTGGTCTTTTGAGTAGAATCCTGCTAAGAATGGCATTCCCATTAGGGCTAGGCTTCCAATGGTTAAGCATGAAGTAGTTGTTGGTAGCATTTTTTGTAGTCCTCCTATTTTTCGAATATCTTGTTCGCCATTAAGGCTGTGGATAATGATGCCTGAGCATAGGAATAGCATGGCTTTAAAGAATGCGTGTGTTGAGATGTGTAGGAAGGCTAATTGTGGTAGGTTCAGTCCGATTGCAACTATTATTAGGCCTAGTTGGCTGGATGTTGAGAAGGCAATGATTTTTTTAATGTCGTTTTGAGTTAGGGCGCATGTGGCTGCGAACAGGGTTGAGAGAGACCCTAGGCATAGACATAGGGTTAGGGCAGTAGGATTATTGTTGAATAGTGGGTGGGTTCGGATGAGTAGGAAGATTCCGGCTACTACTATTGTGCTGGAATGGAGTAGTGCGGATACGGGGGTTGGGCCTTCTATGGCTGCTGGCAGTCATGGGTGTAGGCCAAATTGGGCGGATTTGCCGGTGGCGGCTAAAATTAGACCTAGTAGGGGAAGTGTGGGAGTTTGATCTGGGGAAGAAATTTGCTGGATTTCTCATGTGTTCATGGTAGAGGCTAGTCAAGCTATGCATATGATGAGACCTACATCTCCGACTCGGTTGTATAGTACGGCTTGTAGGGCGGCAGTATTAGCTTCTGCTCGTCCGTGTCATCAGCTGATTAAGAGGAATGATATGATTCCGACTCCTTCTCAGCCGATGAATAGTAGGAATAGGTTGTTTGAGACGATTAGGATGAGTATAGCAATTAGGAAAAGTAACAGGTAGGTGAAGAATTTTGTAATGTATGGGTCTGAGGCTATGTATCATGTTGCGAATTGTAGGATAGATCATGAGACGAATAGGGCGATTGGAAAAAAAGTTAGTGAGTAGAAATCTATTTTTAGGCTTATAGGAATTTTGAAGTTTATGATGAATTTTCATTCTCAGAAAGAAGTGAGGCTTTCTGTTCCGGAGTAGATGTAGATAGTTATTGGGATTAAGCTAATTAGGAATGAAGTTTTGACAGTGCTTGTGATAATATTTGGGGTATTTTTGAGACTGTCCGATAATAGTGGGAAGATAATTGGGGTGGATAGGGTTGCCAGGGTTAGTAGTATGAATGTGTTCAGGATTAGTGGTATATCCATTACTTTCACTTGGATTTGCACCAAGATATCTGGTTCCTAAGACCATCGGATTGCTATTATCCTTTGAAAGTAAGGGGGCTGAGGTTTTAGACTCAGATGCAAGAATTAGCAGTTCTTGTTGTTTAAACCTCCCCTTGGCAGGTAAGAAGAGTTTAACTTCTATTTTTAGAATCACAGTCTAATGTTTTGGTTGAAACTATACTTGCATATAGGTACTCCTGAGATCAGTTCAGGTTTAAAGATAAGTAGAATTATTGGGATCATGTGTAGAGCTATTAGGAGGTGTTCTCGTGTGGAGGAGTTTTGGATCGAGGTGATGTGGGAAGGTAATGTTCCTCGTTGTGTTATTATTAGTATGTATAGGGTGTATGAAGCAGTTAGAATGATTGCAGTCCCTGTTAATAGGATGGTTAGTGAGGATCAGTTGAATAGAGCAACTACGATCGTTAGTTCTGCTATGAGGTTAGTTGTTGGTGGTAGTGCCATGTTTGTTAAGTTGGCTAATAATCATCAAATTCCTATTAGTGGTAGTAAGGGTTGTAGTCCTCGTGTGAGTAGGAGGATTCGACTGTGGGTTCGCTCGTAGTTTGTGTTGGCTAAGCAGAATAGTATTGAGGAGGTTAAACCATGCGAGACTATTAGGATTATTGCTCCTGAGAAGGCTCATTGAGTTTGGATTATGGTTGCGGCGATTACCAGACCCATGTGGCTCACAGAGGAGTAGGCGATTAGAGATTTTAAGTCGATTTGTCGTAGGCAGATAGCACTTGTTATTAATGCGCCTCATAGTGCTAGGGTGATGAATGGGTAGTGTAGGTTGTTTAAGGCTGGATTTACTAGGATAGTGATTCGTATGATGCCATATCCACCTAGTTTTAGGAGTAGGGCGGCTAGTAATATGGATCCGGCGATTGGGGCTTCTACGTGGGCTTTAGGCAGTCATAGGTGGAGGCCATAGAGTGGGGCTTTTACTATGAAGGCCAAGAGTAGAGCTAAGCTTGAAATTAGGCCTGTTCAGGATGAGGTTACTGTTAGGTGCGAGAGTTTAAGTATTGGGAAGTATAATGTACCAATTTGGTTGTGTAAGTGGAGGATGGTAATTAGCAGTGGTAGTGAGCTTGCAAGGGTGTAGAATAGTAGGTAGATACCTGCATTTAATCGTTCGGGTTGGTTTCCTCATCGTGTGATAAGGATCAGGGTTGGAATTAGGGTGGCTTCGAACGCAATGTAGAACAGTATCAGTTCTGAAGCTGAGAAAGCTAACAGGATGAATGGTTGAACTAGGATTATAGTTGTGATGAAGATTCGTTTACGAATTACGGGTTCTTGTTCTAGATGATTTTGACTTGCTATAATTATGAGGGGTAGGAGTCAGCACGATAGCACTAATAGAGGTGAGGAAATTTGGTCGATTGAAGTTCAATAGGTGAGACCTTTATTAGGGTAGTACGTTGGTACTAGTCATTGTAGGCTAATGGTGGCGATTAGTAGGCTGTGTGCTGTAATGTTTGTTCATAAGTACTTGCAAGGGGATAGGAGGGTTAGGGGTAGGAGTATTATGGTTGGAATTAGGATTTTTAGCATTGTAGTAGGTTGAAGTTGTGTAAGTGGTCTGAACCATGGGTTCGGGTGGAAGCGACTAGGAGTGCTAGTCCTGTGCCTGCTTCGCAAGCGGAGAATGTTAGTATGAGGATAGGTAAGAGTATGGATGATGTTGTTTGGGTTTGGATTGGTCATATGGCCAGGGCGACGTATATGGATAGTATTATGCTTTCTAGACATAGTAGGGCTGAGATTAAATGGGTTCGGTGGAAGGCTAGCCCTAGACTACTTAGAGTGAAGGCGGAGTAGAAGCTTAGATGTAGGGCAGACATTAAGAAAGTTATAGGGTGTGAGCTATAATTTGTTGAGTCGAAATCAACTGTCTTGGTTAGACTAACTTTCTGTTATTCTGCCCATTCCAGTCCTCCTTGAATTCATTCATAAATTAAGCCCAGAGTAAGTAGGAGGATTAGGATTGAAGCTCATATTAGTGTTGTGGTAGGGGTTTGTAGTTGAATAGCTCAAGGTAGCGGTAGTAGAAGGGCGATTTCTAGGTCAAATAGTAAAAACAGGATCGCTACTAGGAAGAATCGAATTGAAAATGGCAGCCGGGCGGATCCCAGTGGATCAAAGCCGCATTCGTATGGGGATAGTTTTTCTGGGTCTGGGTTTATTTGGGCTAGTCAAAAATTTAGTGCGGTGAGGATAATGCTAAGAGTTAATGATGTAATGATTATGAAGAGGATTATGTTCATTACTCTTCTCTGGGTTTAAACCAGATTTTAAAGATTGGAAGTCTATTGTAATTAGTATACTAGAAGAGTAGGATCCTCATCAGTAGATGGTCATATAAAGGAATAGTCATACTACATCTACGAAGTGTCAGTATCAGGCTGCTGCTTCAAAACCGAAATGGTGTTTTGGTGTGAAGTGGTACTTGATTAGTCGTAGAAGGCATACTAGTAGGAATGTAGAACCGATAATCACATGTAGCCCGTGGAATCCGGTTGCAACAAAGAAGGTGGAGCCGTATACTCCGTCAGCAATGGAGAATGGGGCCTCGTAGTATTCTATGGCTTGTAGAGCAGTGAAGTAGAATCCTAGGAGGACTGTTAGGGTGAGTGCCTGGATTGCTTGTTTTCGGTTCGCTTCTATGATGCTGTGGTGGGCTCATGTGACTGTGACTCCTGAAGCCAGGAGGATGGCAGTGTTTAGGAGGGGGACGTCTATTGGATCTAGCGGTTTGATCCCGACTGGGGGTCACTGTCCTCCCAGTTCTGGGGTAGGGGCTAGGCTGGAGTGGAAGAAAGCTCAGAAGAATCCAAGGAAGAAGAATGCCTCTGATGTGATGAATAGGACTATTCCGTATCGTAGGCCTTTTTGCACTGTGGGTGTATGGTGGCCTTGGAATGTGCTTTCTCGTACAATGTCTCGTCATCATTGGAGTATTACTAGGGCGGTAGAGACTAGTCCTGCTATGAGAAGGTATGGGGAGTTATGGTGGAATCACATAGTTAGGCCTGATGTAGTAAGGAGGGCGGCGGTTGCTCCGAGGATAGGTCATGGGCTGGGATCTACTATATGGTAAGAGTGTGCTTGGTGAGTCATTGAGTTTTTAAATGTTTTCTTGTAGGTATAGGCTTAGTAGCAGGACGAATACATAGGCTTGGATCATGGCTACTGCTACTTCTAGGATTGTTAGTAGGAATAGAACTACAAGTGTTAAGAGCGAGATGATTGGTATTGTTGAGATTAGGGTGATTGTGGCTGTGGAGATTAGTTGGATAAGAAGGTGTCCTGCTGTTAGGTTAGCTGTTAATCGTACTCCTAGAGCTAATGGGCGAATAAGTAGACTAGTTGTTTCAATTAGGATTAAGGCTGGGATTAGTGGTGTTGGGGTGCCTTCTGGCAGAAGATGGCCCAGGGAGGCTGAGGGTTGGTTTCGTAGTCCTGTGAGAATGGTAGCTAGTCATAGTGGGAAGGCTAGGGCTAGGTTCATGGATAGTTGGGTGGTTGGGGTGAATGTGTAGGGTAGTAGTCCTAGTAGGTTAATTAGTAGGAGGAATATTAATAGTGATGTTAGGATTAAAGCTCATTTGTGGCCTTTTTTGTCTAGAGGTGTTATTAGTTGTTTTGTGATAAGATTTACTAGTCACAGTTGTAGTGTTGAGATGCGATTAGTGATTCATCGGTTGTTTATAGATGGTAATAGTAAGGCTGGGAATGTTATTGAGATTAGGATTAGGGGGATTCCTAGTAAGGATGGACTTGAGAATTGGTCAAAGAAGTTTAGGTTCATGGTCAGGTTCAGGGGGTAGTAGCTGTGGTTGTGGTTGGTTTATTAGATGGAGGGTTTATTGAGATGAAGGACAGGAGTTTAGGTTGGATGATTATGGAGTAGGTGAGTCACGAAATTAGCATGATAAAAAATCATGGATTTGGGTTTAGTTGAGGCATACCATTAAGGAGGACAGCTATTCCTCTTTCTCTAGCTTAAAAGGCTAGCGCTGGTTCATAGCTTCTTAATGATTAGGATGATATTAGAGAGGATCAGTTTTCGAAGTTAGCAACGGGGGCAGATTCAACTACAATTGGTATGAAGCTGTGGTTGGCTCCGCAGATTTCTGAGCATTGTCCGTAGAAGATTCCGGGTCGTGTAGCGGTGAATGAGGTTTGGTTTAGTCGTCCTGGGATTGCGTCCGTTTTAACACCTAGGCTTGGTACGGCTCATGAGTGTAAGACGTCGTCGGCGGTGACAATTACTCGGACTGGTGATTCTATTGGAACAACTACGCGGTGATCTACCTCTAGTAGTCGGAAATGTCCTAGTGGTAGGTCTGCAGTTGGTGTTATGTAGGAGTCGAATGTTAGGTCTTTGAAGTCTGTGTATTCGTAGGTTCAGTATCATTGATGTCCGATGGCTTTGAGGGTCAGGTCTGGTTCGTTAATCTCGTCCATCATGTACAGGATTTGCAGGGATGGTAGGGCAAGTATGATTAGTACGACTGCAGGTAGAATCGTTCAGACTAGTTCGATTTCTTGTGCGTCGACTGTGCTTGACGATAATTTTTCGGTGAGCATTGTAGTTAGTAGGTAAAGTACTAGGCTGCAAATGGCTAAAGCAGTTATTAGAGCGTGATCGTGGAATTCTACTAGTTCTTCTATAATAGGGGATGAAGCGTCTTGGAAACCTAATTGTATGTGGTTGGCCATGTGTTGAGGTGTACTGGGTTTTCACCTGTGATTTAGTCTTGACAAGACTATGTAATAGCTTTACTAACACCTCTAATGAGAAAGAAGCATAAGTGGTTGTATGCGGTTGGCTTGAAACCAACATATGGGGGTTCGACTCCTTCCTTTCTTGGACTTGGACAAAGGCTGGTTCTTCAAAGGTGTGGTATGGGGGTGGGCAGCCGTAGATTCATTCTACGTTTGTGCTGACTAGTTCAGGTTGGAATGCTTTACGTTTGGATGCGAAAGCTTCTCATACGATGAACGTTAGCATAATTACTGCTACTAAAGAGATTAGGGATCCTACTGAAGAGATAGTGTTTCACAGCGTGTAAGCATCTGGGTAGTCTGAGTATCGTCGAGGCATGCCTGCTAGGCCCAGGAAATGTTGAGGGAAGAAGGTGAGGTTAACTCCGATGAACATTACTCCGAATTGAGCTTTGGCTCACGTAGAGTGTAGAGTATATCCGGTGAAGAGTGGGAATCAGTGGGTGAAACCTGCTAGGATTGCAAATACTGCACCTATAGATAGAACATAGTGGAAGTGGGCTACTACGTAGTAAGTATCGTGCAGGGCGATGTCTAGAGAAGAGTTTGCAAGAATAATTCCTGTTAGTCCTCCAATGGTAAATAGGAAGATAAATCCGAGGGCTCATAGCATTGGTGGGTCTCATTTGATTGTTCCTCCATGTAGTGTTGCTAGTCAGCTGAACACTTTAATTCCAGTTGGGATGGCAATGATTATAGTAGCTGATGTAAAGTATGCTCGGGTGTCTACGTCTATTCCTACCGTGAATATGTGGTGAGCTCAAACGATGAAACCTAGGAATCCGATGGATAGCATAGCTCACACCATTCCTATGTAACCGAATGGCTCTTTTTTCCCTGAGTAGTAGGCTACTACGTGGGAAATAATTCCAAATCCTGGAAGAATTAGGATGTAGACTTCTGGATGTCCAAAGAATCAGAATAGGTGTTGGTATAGTACTGGGTCTCCTCCCCCTGCTGGGTCGAAGAATGTGGTGTTTAGGTTGCGGTCTGTTAGTAGCATAGTGATTCCAGCAGCTAACACTGGTAGGGAAAGAAGTAGCAGTACTGCAGTAATCAGCACAGATCATACGAACAGAGGGGTTTGGTACTGTGATAATGCGGGTGGTTTTATGTTAATTGCTGTTGTGATGAAGTTGATTGCTCCTAGGATAGAGGAGATACCTGCTAGATGTAGTGAGAAAATAGCCAGGTCTACAGAGGCTCCGGCATGGGCTAGGTTACCTGCTAGTGGTGGGTATACAGTTCATCCTGTACCTGCTCCTGCTTCTACCGTTGAAGAAGCTAGAAGGAGTAAGAATGATGGGGGGAGTAGTCAGAAGCTCATGTTGTTCATTCGTGGGAATGCTATGTCTGGGGCACCGATTATTAGGGGGACTAGTCAGTTTCCAAATCCTCCGATTATAATTGGTATAACTATGAAGAAAATCATTACAAACGCGTGGGCTGTAACAACTACGTTATAAATTTGGTCATCTCCTAGTAGGGCTCCAGGTTGACCTAGTTCTGCTCGAATTAGGAGGCTTAGGGCGGTACCTACTATTCCGGCTCATGCGCCGAAGATTAGGTATAGAGTACCGATATCTTTGTGGTTGGTTGAAAATAGTCATCGGTTAATGAAAGTCACAGGTAAGATGGCTGAGTGTGTAAGCGTTAGGCTGTAGTCCTTTTTACAGAGGTTTAATTCCTCTTCTTATCGGCTCTGTAGTGAAATTCATGGTGGGTTGCAAGCTCATCGATGTGCGTTAGTCAGGCACCGGAGTCTGTTAGGCAGAAGCCTGTTGGTTTGGGCATATAGCTGTTAACTATAGTATCGTGGGATCGAAGCCCATCTGTCTAGTGGTGTAAAGTCCTAGCTTAATTAAAGCACCTGAGTTGCATTTGGGAGATGCAGGGTAATGTCCTGCGGATTTTAACAGAAACTAAGAGGGTTTAACTCTTGTTTAAGGCTTTGAAGGCCTTCGGTTTATGTAATCCTAAGTTTCTTTAGACGAGGGCTGTGATCATTGGGGAGAGGGGGAGAAGCACGATGGATAGTGTGGTTAAAACGGCAATTGAGGTGCTAACGGGTTTATTGACATGTCATTGTTTTATGTGGTTTGTGGTGTGAGGTGGAAGTGTGATTGTGGCACAGTATGCCAGGCGGAGGTAGAAAAATAGGCCTAGCAGGGATAGCAGAGAAATGGTTGCTGCTGCTGGGGCTATTTCCTGTTTAGTTAGTTCTTGAATAATGAGTCATTTTGGGAGGAAACCTGTCAGAGGGGGCAGGCCGGCTAAAGATAAGAGCGTTAGTAGGAGAATTGCACTAAGTGAGGGTGCTTTTGTCCATGCGGTTATTAATGTTGATAGTTTTAGTACTTTTATTGAGTTAAAAGTCAGGAATACAGCTGCAGTTATTAGGGTGTATAGGTAGAAGTTAAGTAGAGTTAGTTTTGGGTTGTAAATGATGATGATAGCCATTCATCCTAGGTGAGAGATAGAGGAGAAGGCCATAATTTTTCGAATTTGTGTTTGGTTTAGTCCCATTCATCCTCCTAGGGCAGCAGAAAGAATGGCTATGGTTGTTAGTAGTGTTGGATTTAGGGATTGAGAAATTATGAATAGTAGGGTAATTGGTGGGAATTTCATGATTGTAGATAGTAGAAGGCCAGTGGTTAAAGAAGATCCTTGCAGTACTTCTGGGAATCAAAAGTGGAATGGCACTAGGCCTAGTTTTATTGAAATGGCTGCGGTAAGTACTAGACATGACACTGGGTGGGTTAGTTGAGTGATATCTCATTGTCCGGTGTGTCAGGCGTTAGTTATGCTAGAAAATAGCACTAGAGTGGAAGCAGCTGCTTGTACTAGAAAGTATTTAGTTGCGGCCTCAATGGCTCGGGGGTGGTGAGATTTTGAAATTAGGGGCAAGACGGCGAGAGTGTTGATTTCAAGGCCGGTTCAGGCTATGACTCAGTGATTGCTTGAGATTGTGATTGTTGTTCCTAGGGCCAGGCTGATAGTAAAAATTAGTTTTGCTTGGGGGTTCATTAATAGGGGAAGGGGTTAAACCATCATTTTCGGGGTATGGGCCCGATAGCTTGCTTAGCTTACCCTACTAGAAAATAATATAAAGGAAGTATGAAGGGCTTTGATCCCTTCTGTGCAGGTTCAATTCCTGCTTTTCTAACGTATTAGGAAATGAGAGGACTGGTGCACCTCTATGTTCACTTTATCATAGTGACCCTTTAGGACGTTCAGGCACATTTCCTAGGGGCTTCTTAGGCTAGGGGGCAGACCTGCGTAGGAGATAGGTATGCTGATATGTCATAGACATAGTGCTAGAGTGAGGGGTAGGAAGTTTTTTCATAATAAGTGTATGAGTTGGTCGTATCGGAAGCGTGGGTATGAGGCGCGGATTCATAGGAATCCTGCAGTTAAGAGAAGTGTTTTTGTGGCCAGGATTACAGGGAATAGTTCTTGTGGAGGATTGAGCAGACTTGGGTTGAAGAATAGGATGGCGGTTAGTATGTTTATGAGTATGATGTTGGCATATTCTGCTAGGAAGAATAAGGCGAATGGTCCTGCTGCATATTCTACGTTAAATCCTGAAACCAGTTCTGATTCTCCTTCTGTAAGGTCAAATGGGGCTCGATTTGTTTCGGCTAAAGTGGAGACGTATCATATTATGGCTAGTGGTCAGCACGAAAAGATTAGGTATAGGGGTTCTTGAGTAACCGCCAATGTGTTTAAGGTGTATCCTCCGCTTAGGAGAATGATTGATAGTAGGATAATTGCTAGGGTGACTTCATATGAGATAGTTTGGGCTACTGCTCGTAATGCGCCGATTAAGGCGTATTTCGAGTTGGAAGCCCATCCTGATCATAAAATGGAGTATACCGCTAGGCTTGATATAGCTAACATGAAGAGAAGTCCTAGGTTAAGGTCTGCTAGGGAGAATGGAATGGGAAGTGGGGTTCAGATAGAGATTGCTAGGAGAAGGGCCAATATGGGGGTGGTAATAAATAAGATTGGTGAGGATGTTGAAGGGCGGATTGGTTCTTTTACAAATAGTTTTACTCCGTCTGCTAATGGTTGGAGCAGTCCGAATGGGCCTACAACATTTGGGCCTTTTCGGCCTTGTATGTAACTTAGGATTTTACGCTCTACTAGGGTTAGGAAGGCTACAGCAATTAGGATGGGGACGGCATAGGAAAGGGCTATGATTAAGTTAATTAGTGTGGGGTATTTTGTCATTGGGAGTAAAGCTAGGGAGAGGATTTGAACCTCTGATTTAAAGGACTTAAGCCTTTTGCATTTTCCGAGCTCTGCCACGCTAGCTTATCCTTTTCTAGGACGTGGTTGGTAGTGATAGCCTTTCGTAATTAAGTTGGATTCATTACTTAAGGCGAAGGCTTGCTTGTAGTATTGGCCTCACTTTTCCTATCCTTTCGTACTGGGAAGAGTTCATCATAGATAGAAACCGACCTGGATTACTCCGGTCTGAACTCAGATCACGTAGGACTGTTAATCGTTGAACAAACGAACCCTTAGTAGCTGCTGCACCACTAGGATGTCCTGATCCAACATCGAGGTCGTAAACCTCCTCGTCGATACGGACTCTCGGAGGAGATTGCGCTGTTATCCCTGGGGTAGCTTGGTCCATTGATCAATTATATTGGGTCTGGATGCTATTAGCACGTTGAGGGGTCGCTCTTAGTCTAGAGTTTTGGTCCAATTTTTGGAGGATTTTTTTTTCTCCAAGGTCGCCCCAACCGAAAAACGCAAGCCAGCGGTTACATGAATGCGTGAACCCAGTGGGTGTGAATGTGATGTAGGGTGGCTGCTGATTTTAAAGTTCCACAGGGTCTTCTCGTCTTATGTTATTATCCCTGCTTTCGCACAGGGAGATCAATTTCACCGATCGCCTGTAAGAGACAGTTAAGACCTCGTTTAGCCATTCATACAGGCCTCGATTTATGGGGCAATTGATTGCGCTACCTTTGCACGGTTAGGATACCGCGGCCGTTAAACACTAGGTCACCGGGCAGGCATCACCTTCAATACTTGCTTGTTGTTTGCTGAAGGCTATGTTTTTGGTAAACAGTCGGGCCTTGACGTGTTTGCCTAGTTCCTTTTACAGGTTTTAATCTTTCTTAATGGACGCTCCTCTGTCGGGTTAACAATATACCTGATACTTTGCTTGTTTGATTTGTTGTATCTTGGTGATTTGTTAATAATGTATAGATGTAAGCTTGCGTCGTAGAGGGAGGACCCTGGTTACTCATTCTAGCATTAATTCTCCTATTTACGTATAGGTTAGCCTGTTAATGATGAGGGAGTCATAAAGTTTATATATTTTTCGAGTGAAGAGCTTTGACGCACTCTTTATTGATGGCTGCTTGAGGGCCCACAAGGATTCTTTCTATAGAATATTTATCCGCTCGTAGAGATTGTATTCTTTTTTAAAGGAGCTGTACCCCCTTTAAATAGCCCTTAATTCGCTTCGTTTGGGTTTGGTCAGTTTTCCTTAGAGAAGAATTAAGAGTGAACTAAGATTCGTTTCACAGGCAACCAGCTATCACCCAGCTCGATTGGCTTTTCACCTCTACTAGCAAGTCATCCCACTCTTTTGCAACAGAGACGGGTTCGCTCAATAATAGCTGCTCACAAGTAGCTCGCTTAGGTTTCGGGGTGGCAAACTTAAATTCATTTTGCTTGGTTTTTCTTGCTAGACCATGATGCAAAAGGTACAAGGGCTGATCTTTGCTGTTTATAGCTTTTCTTATTCACTGTTATTTCATCTTTCCCTTACGGTACGTAATCTCTATCGCTCCAATGGGTGTCTTTTCTATCGCCTATACTAAGACTAATGAATGCTTTAGTTTGGTCTGTGGGGGAGTAGCTTTGTTATTCCAGGTCATGTAGATTGGGCTAGAATTTGGCATCAAGACGATCTGGTATTATCAGACATCTTTCAGGTGTAAGCTGAATGCTTTTGTTAAAGCTACGTCTTGGTTTTCTAAGTGCACCTTCCGGTACACTTACCTTGTTACGACTTACCTCATCTTTAGCTGAATAGCGTATTAATGTATGGGGGGGGGGGTTGCTTGAGAGGAGGGTGACGGGCGGTATGTACGTGTTCCAGAGCCGGCTTAAAGAGGGCTCGATTGTCCCGCTTTACTGCTAAATCCGCCTTCTAGAGGCTATTTCATGCCTCTTTGCCGTGATGTTCTAATCTAGAAAATGTAGCCCATCGTTTCCATTCCATAGGCTATACCTTGACCTGTCTTATTAGTGTAGAGACTATTGCGCTCACTGTTGAGCCGTCAGGGAGGGTGAGCTGGAGACGGCGGTATATAGGCTGATTTGGCAAGGAATGGTCGGGTATATCGTGGATCATCGATTACATAACAGGCTCCTCTAGGTGGGTTTGGAACACCGCCAAGTCCTTAGAGTTTTAAGCGTTTATGCTCGTAGTTCTCGGGCGGATGCTTCAAGTAGGTCAGGGCATCAAGATTTAGGGCCAGGCATAGTGGGGTATCTAATCCCAGTTTGGGCCCTGGCTTTCGTGGATTTCAATTAATCGTCAGTCTAAGATCTTCTTTGGTAGTTGGCCTTATGAGCATCTTGGGCTTGTTACAACTCAGTTGCTTTTTAATCTTAGTTACTTGGATAACATGCTACCACGCTTTACGCCGTTATAACGTTAATTCGGGCCTCCTGTATGACCGCGGTGGCTGGCACAGGATTTACCGGCCCTTAAAATTGCTATGACTAAGTCAAGTTTACACTCATTGCTTAATATTAACTACTGCTGAGTACCCGTGGGGGCGTGGCAAGTGCTAGGCGTCTTGGGCTACTATTTTAGTGTGCCTGATACCAGCTCCTATCGACTTGGTTAAAGGGTGCCTAGGGCATCTACACTGGAATGCGGATACTTGCATGTATATGTCTAGCAAAAACCAACAGTAAGGTTAGGACTAAGTCTTTTGTCCATGGGTGTTTGTGGCAGCCGTCTTGACATCTTCAGTGTCATGCTTTATTGTAAGCTACATGGAC